TACTGAAATGAAATTAAAGTATTTCATTTTTTTTTCATAAAAATTAAGGTGGAAGATCATTGCTTCTATTGATTCGATACGAATTACGAATATGGAAACATAATCTAATGCATCGAACGATTATATTTTCTCTCCTTTCCTTGTCCTAGATTGAATTTCTATTTGGGGTTAGGTTTCGCTACAATCAAAAGGTTTGTTTTACAGGAAACCCACGCTACACAATGAAAGATACCATAGAGTGATAATGGTATAATCGACCGAATCACAAATGATCCACACTACGGATAAGTAATGTAAGGTTGATTTAGTACCAATTCATTATCTCTGAAACAATCAATTGGTATTGTTTTCAAAAAAAAGTGATTAGTAAAAAAAAAAAAGAAAGAATAGGGATTAGATACATGTTTCTTAGGATTCAATTTGGTTGGGTCAGGTTGGAGTTTTTCGGCAGGATCATGTTATGATTTTCATTTCATAAATTAACGGATATTGGGTATACCAACAAAAAGTGTATCACTTTTTATTTATTGAAATCAATTATTGTTTTTATTTTCGTGTTCCTATGCACTTACATGAATAAGTGGTAATGCTTTCATTACTATGGACCAGCCAACCGTCTAGTCCATAAACAAGTACTAATGAGGAAATAAACCCTATACGAAAATAAAATAAAATGTATTAGGGCTATACGGACTCGAACCGTAGACCTTCTCGGTAAAACAGATCAAACTGATCATTATCGAAATGATTCGAACTGTTTCAAAGACCCAACATGCATTTTTTTTGCATTGGGCTTTTTCATTAACTGCTGTAAAGATCAGTTAGTCCACCCTATTTTGTCTTTCCTTTACAGGAAAGATAATGAGATGGCTCCATTTGCTCTGATTCATTATTTTCTGATCTAGGAGCAATACCAAAGTGTTTCAAAGGAGGGGTATCTTGACTTAGGTCTGCCTCCGGCCTAGATCAACTTAAGTTAAATGGAGTCTCTACCGCTCCGCTGCAAGAGTTAAATATGAGACTTCATACACCTTAAAGTTCATAGAACGAAAAGAGGTTATTTTGAGGCCCTTATACTCATTATGCCTGGCATTGAACGGACTGGGTATTAACCTTATCAACGATCAAATCGATGGGGGGTTCTATTTGGCACCTGAATTCGCACCCGAATCGTACCGAACCAAATATTTGTCAGGCTATTGTTCTCTTGTTCCTTCGAATCTATGGAGTAAGACATCGATTTCTCAATAAGATGAATTAGGATCATTGCATAATTGGCTCCCTTGAAAAGCGTTGGCGCACGTGTAAACGAGGTGCTCTACCTAACTGAGCTATAGCCCTTGTCATATATATATATATTAACATATCTACAATTTCTTGTCAAGATAAGATGGATATGGATATTCCATGATCCCACATCATAGTTCTTTGATATGTTTACTGTTAACGGATTGATATTGCTTGGAAATAATATTCCATCTATAATTCCCGAAGTGATGGGTCCTTTTTTGGTGATAAATGACCTACTTAACTCAGTGGTTAGAGTATTGCTTTCATACGGCGGGAGTCATTGGTTCAAATCCAATAGTAGGTAAAACTTATTAGATACCGGAGTCAATGGTATCTAATAAGTTTTTCTACCCATCGTCTTTTTGTTGTATCAGATTAGACTTGATTGTGTTCAATTAGTGGAACTAAAATGTGGTGTATAATAAAGAACTTCTACTTTTAAAAAACTTCTTTTGGTTATTTTGATGTATTGACTAGTTGGAAATAGCATTGATAGCCTCTACTCGTGTCTTAGCCCGTCTGAGAGCTAGATTCGCCTCAATTGCTTGTTTCTTACCCTCAGCTTTACTTAAATTAGCTTCCGCTATTTCAAGAGTTTTTTGAGCTTCTTGCGGATCGATGTCAGTACTCATCTCCGCATCATTTCCTAAAATAGTGATCTCATTATTACCTATTCTAGCAAAACCGCCCATTAGAGCCACCGTTAACCATTGGTCGTTGAGGCGTATTCTCAAAAGACCTATATCTACAGCCGTGGCAATAGGGGCGTGGTTTGGTAATACGCCAATTTGGCCACTATTAGTAGATAAAATGATTTCTTTCACTTCTGAATCCAAAATAATTCGATTAGGAGTCAGTACACAAAGATTTAAAGTCATTTCTTCAATTTGCTCTCTACTTCTAAGTTCATAGCTTTCGCGGTAGCTTCATCGATGTTACCCACTAAATAAAAGGCCTGCTCGGGAAGACCATCTAATTCTCCGGAAAGAATCAGTTGAAACCCCCTAATTGTTTCTGCGAGACCAACATATTTTCCTGGAGAACCAGTAAATACTTCTGCCACGAAGAAGGGTTGTGATAAGAAACGCTCCATTTTTCGCGCTCTTGCTACAGTTAAACGATCCTCTTCGGATAATTCGTCCAATCCAAGGATAGCTATAATGTCCTGAAGTTCTTTATAACGTTGTGAAGTTTGCTTAACTCTTTGCGC